ACACAGTTTATGTTGTATTAAAAGAAAATAGAAATTTTATATTCAATTCTAAGCTATGAAAATTTTCTGATAATTCCTTCTAAGCAACAGAAACATATCATATATTAAACATATCATACATAAAATAAATAAGAAACATATATAGTATATACATTTTGGTCCTAGGGCTGGGGTTTACATATACTCATAATTGTTGGTATAATTTAAATTGAGAAGAGTTTTTTCATTCAATATTAATGTATCAATTTATATGTTCTTATGTCAGTAAGAAAAGAAAAAAAACTTTGAGATTCAAATTGTTCCTGCATTCGCAGTCAGTAATCCATAGTTAATGGTTCAAATTTGTTTTACTTTTGCGAATTAAAACTGACAGTCAATTTTTACTAGAAAGTGGGAGAAGTTGGTTATTTTGAGATACTCTACGGGGGCGTATCAAATCTAATTGAAATCAAAAGAGCCGAGGAATTTCTTTTAGGCAAAAAGGGGATAAATTAGGAGAGAAAGGGATTAAATGAAACCCCCGATGCACCGCGTGTACACATACAATAAATACAAGAAAAGTGAGTGCAGTAGGATATATTTCACTAATTTTATATCGTTTTGGCGGCATGGCCGAGTGGTAAGGCGGGGGACTGCAAATCCTTTTTCCCCAGTTCAAATCCGGGTGTCGCCTGATCAACAAAAGGTGTGAAACCCTGCTTCTCTGTGCTGGTGATATAACTCGCCAAATTTTTTCTCATCAGAAGCATAGAAAGGGGCTGTTGATACTTATTTGATTCGAAACAGGCGAGTAGGGGTTTTCGAAAAGAGTATAAATCGAGGATTCAAGAATATATTCTAAGGGTAGAGGGATTATCAAAACTTCGGGATTCTCTTTGTAAATTGGAAAGAATTTTTTTTTGGCAACCCCGAATTAAGAATATACTGTCTCTCCGCTTTGGCACAGAGATAGTCGAAAAGGGTTACGCATTAGATCAAATAGAAAATTAGATATTGATTTCTCTTTTTATGCTTTTGAGCATCAACAACCAAAAAGGCCTTTTTTTTTTCCTACATGTTTTCCATTAGTAACATTTCCGAGAGATGTTACTACGTATTTTGCTTCAGATTCATCTTTCCTTTTATTTAATGTTTCAAATAATGTTTCGAAATCGTCTAGGCATTTTTAGTTGATTTATTAGATTGGGATATCAATAGTGTTCCGTTCGAATCCTTTTTTTGACTCTGCACCATTGATTCCACTATACTATTAGTATTGAGGAATAGAACAATTCAATTCCTTCATATTTATATATTTATAGAGATCCTATTTATAGAGATAAGGGGACATAATTCACATGGATATAGTAAGTCTCGCTTGGGCTGCTTTAATGGTAGTCTTTACATTTTCCCTTTCACTTATAGTGTGGGGAAGAAGTGGACTCTAGGAGTATTACTAACTTAGTCAAACTGTATCAATTGTTTTCTAGATCGTTCTGCAACACGTTTTAAACTATTAAAAAAAAAAAAGATTTCGAATGGAATTCGATTCGGATGGAGTAATCCATTATATGAATCACACTTTTTCAATCAAACAGATATTTCACCAACTCCCATCTTTATATTTCGAAAGGAATACTGAGAAAAGGAAATTCATTATAATAAAAATTATTGCGAAATGTTCTATTTCAATCAACGGGTTATTACCAGAGTTATAGATGAGTACTGAGGAAATTATTCCCTATTTAATTTAATGAAGAAGTCATTTGGTTAAGTATATACGCATAAATATATACGCGCTTTCTATGACTATGAAAAGTGGTATACACAGAGATATCATGGTTGTCGAACGCGATATTATACATAAGAGAATCTTCACTCAGGTGAGTCTCATATTACACACTTACCGCTTACTTTATAATTTTAAAAATTGTATTTTATTGTATATTCTAAAGTAGAACTTTACACATTATACACTCTACTAATTCTAATAGATAGACCGTATGGTCTATCTATTAGAATACTACCCCGATCAGAATTCGCTTTATTTTTAAGACGCGAAAATGGGAATCCCTTTCATTTTATTTCATTAATTTTTGATAAGAACTAAAACTTATAAGTCAATCTTAATTCAAATTAATTATTTTCACTGATTGTTTTTACGTAAATTATAAGTAGAAAGGCGGTAGGAACTAGAATGAATAGCGCAGTAGCAATAAATGCAAGAATATTTACTTCCATAATATAAATATAATCTTTTTTTTTACTTCACAATAACTCGGGATTTAATCCCCTAGAGATTATAAACCTTTCAAATCAATTACCTCTCAATGTTTTTAAATCAGATCAATATCACGAATAACAATACCCGAGTTACCGAAAAAATTCGTCGTCAAAAACGGAATAAATAGTATAACATAACCGAACCCCAATTTCGATTCGGGACCCAATCCAAAATTCCTTTATTTGGTTCCGTTCTTTTTTCTATAACATACCTTACATTTTTTCATGTACAATCATC